GGTAGGGACAAGAGAAGCAGGAATGGTACCAATGGCACTTATCCTGATTCCTATTGGTTTGTCTCCAACCGGGATTAGCGAGACCCGGACGGTACTTGACCATGATAGTAAGCGGATCCCATTGCCAAGGACTGAGCGGAACCATCCGAGCACCCGCATCAGTAGTTTGCTTGGTTGTTTAGTTTGGTTCTTTCTTTCTCGGAGTAATGCCCTAAGGTTTGATGTAAGGGGTCAAAGAATGAGCTAAGCACCGAGCGAAGAACCGTACCAAGGTGAGTACAGGGATGTGGTGAAGCATACCGAGAGAAAGAGCACTGAAATGAACCATATCGAGCCACTCTACAAGTTCAGCCTTAAATCCTTAGTTCCGCTCCTAGCCCTTATATACGACCATCTTCCTTTAGTTTAGTTGCTACCCTATGGTTGAGTGCTTTGTTTCGCTAGTTACGCGCGAGCTCTTTCTTCGCTGCTTCTCCTGCTTGCCTTCTTTTGTGCTTGCTTATGGCAGGCCCTTACTTACTGAGGGGTGGTATCCGCGCTAGAGGGCTTCTTCTTTCGCCGCTTCCGCTGCTTGGTGTTCCGAGGAGTTCCGGGCTAAGTACGAAGCTCGTACTTCCCTCTTTGGAAAGGGCTTCCTTTCACCAGGGCAATAAAGCGCCTCGCTTGCTTATGAATATTATGTTGGATTTCCCATTGACACTAAAGCCTCTCACCAGCAGCTTCCTCAACCTCGTTCGTTCTCGTTCTCGGGCCTGTCTTGCCTTCCGGGCTCTTTCTTTGCCTTGGCCCCAGCCCAGTTGTTTAAGCGTTGGTCCTGTGGTCCCTCCCTCTCTATAAGCATAAGCGCGATAGCTAGGCGCATCATTGAGAAGGCAAAGGTGGTATGAGATTCAGCAAAAGCAGCTTTAGAAGGCGGAGGAGGGTCAATAAATCCCGTTCTCAATTGTTCTAAGAGAGCGGCATCCCCATCTCTGGCTTAAGTCGTCTTCGGAATCATACTAAGCAGTGTCGACTCTCGTATTATACTGACTCTCTCTCGTATTCTACTCTGACTCTCAGCTGAGGCTAAGAAAGCCAAGGAGTGAGCTCTTTTTTGGTTCCATTAGGAGTTTTCCGGGTGATGAAAACAATTAAAGAGTTATTAACAATAAGATTCTAAATTCCCAATCTTCTGAAACAAACACTTGTTATTTGTATAAATAAGTTTCAGGCTCCAACAGAGTGAGTTGCTGCTCGCATCGTTCTGAAAGTTAACGATTGCACGGCGTGGGTATATTATGGAGTGCTCTATGCCGCCACCCTATCGAATCTATGTTCCCATGTCTGAGACACTTCGAAAAGAAGAAAGCAATGATTCCCTTTTGGCATCCACCATAAGAATAACCCCCTCACTTGATGAGATATAACCCGACGACCTCGTAGTTCCTAAGAGAAAACGACCTCTACTTACTTGCTTGTTGCTTGCCCCTTCCTTACTGTATTTGTAGTTGAGTAAGGACTTTAAGCTTCTAGTTTTCACTAGTATGCGAAATCTATGGTTGATAGGGCTCTTACCTCCTCAATTCAATGTTTATAAAAGAATCCTACCTGAAGGATCGATCTTCCTCCTGGCAAGAGGTGCAGTCTGTCTAAGCTAAATAATCTATTTAGTTTTTGACCTCTCGTCGGCAACGGATAGATTTCCTTTGTCGATACAAGGAATGTTAATAGAAATAGAGGCTTTGTTTAATCAGACCACTGCTTTCGCTTGGGTCCGTTCTGGTCTTGGAGTCAATGTATTCCAGGCACCGACAAATAAGGACAAGTATCCCAGCGATTCTCGGCTTGTTCGGTTTGCTACCGGGCAACCTCTAGGTTTCTTCTTGGCCTCTATTCTCGTTGTGCCATCACTTTCTTGTATGGTACTGCGCGGATAAGGTATATCCTGGCAGAAAGTTAGCGCTTATGCCCTTCCTTCTCGGTGACGATATTGTCATTGGGGACCCGAAGGTTGCGTTAGCAACCAAAGAGGTTATGGCTGAGTTAGGTGTGGATATATCCTTACCTAAATCACTCACATCTAATTCTTTGGGTCTTGAATTCGCAAAGAAATTTCGAATTCATGATCGTGATTTTGAACCACTTGAAAATGCTACGCGCAGCTCGCCACGCCATAGCTTGGATGCCTGTCTCTTCTTCTTTAGGTATTGACTCAATACGCGTTTCCCTTAGGTTGAGCGGCGCGGGGTATAGACGTTATTCGTCTCTCCCACACCACGTTACGTTAATCCTAATTTTCACAGGCATTGGTTCCGCCACATTCTAGTAGCGTTTTCACCTGGGGTATGTTGCCTTTACCGTTCCAGTTGTGGCTTGGATTTCCAGAAGGGATCCTTGTTAGTTACTCCCTATCATATGGAAATGGTTAGGCAGCTCTTGTTTTGTTGGAGTCGTGTGCTCCTGATTGGGATTTGATGGTACGAATGGCATCAGATCTCGAGAAGCAGTTAGATGAGGACACCCTCCTGCTTACAATGTAAAACATTGGCTTTCATCTTGTGGTTGTTATATGGAGTGGTATACCCGGGCTTGCGTTGACTTTTCAATTACTGCTGAAGATTTGCTGGATCCGCCGGCAGTTGTGTTCCGGCCTGATCGGAAAATAGATTTTCCAAATTGGTCGTATGTGAAGGTGTTATGACTTAATTCGGACGCAACGTCCTCCTTTACTTACCCGGTCGGGGCTCTCTTTGCATATTGATGTAGTGCAGTGTAAGCTTTTGTGAAAATATTGTCAGTGGTTAGACAAGGTAATTGCGACTGAGAGTGCCACGCAACGGTCATGCGCGTCTCCCGGTGGGAATAAGAAAGAACCAATCTGCGCGCGCCTCTGAGCGTTTGTGGTCTATAAGACTTTAAGCGCACCTGAGCGCCTTTTCCCAGTACGTAAAATACCCCACCAGCCATATCGACTAATGGGGGGCCTGTACTGGGTAATACTCTCTGATCTCCTATAACCAGAGAGATTAGAGAGAAGGTCCCTTCATACATCACCACCGGTATTCGAGTCGACATCTTCACCGATTTGAGCATATCGGGTTGACCCAGAAGCAGCAACAGCTAGCGCATGGACCTTCGCTACGACCGGACAGCAAGCGTGGGGATGTTGGTTGGATGATGGCCCGGGGCTTCGGCTGGTCGGGCGAAGGAAGCGCCTTACTGCTATCTGGAGTTCATTCAGAACGAAAGGAAGGTTAGAGTGAAACTATGGTACCCGCCGCCCTAGTCAGTAGATAGCCCGCGCTGATCATAGGTGATACAGCAGGTTAGTGTAGCCAATCCCGACTCGTAGCTTTTCCCATTCTCTCGAGCGATTCCATTTCCGATAGTTCCCATTTCAGGACTGTCTATTTCTTCAGTGTCGAGGACCCCCTGTCGAATTTCTTATTTATTTTGGTGCGAGGAGCTTACCATGAATCCACTTCTTTCTGCCGCTTCCGTTCTTGCTGCTGGATTGGCCGTAGGGCTTTCTTCTATTGGACCTGGAGTTGGTCAAGGTACTTTTTTATACTGATTTTGGATGACATGTTCTCCGTCAGTGGGAATCAATTGACGCATTTCTTAAGGGAAACCGTTCTCTGTTATTGCGGATCATGAGATCTTTTGTATTTTGATATTCTTTTGTCTTCGTTACACGCAGGCATCAAGAGGCAACTATGCTTTTATGTAGTCCATTCTCATGGCGCAATCCATTCGGGCGCGGAACGTTTCGGAGGTTGCGTGTTCCTCAGACGTTCATGATTCTTTACCGAGGCGTATATGTTGTAAGTCACCTGGAGGAATCTGCGGATCGTTCTTGTGCACCGTTCAGCGTTCTCGCACCATGCTCAAGGGGGCTTGCCGAGGTTACTATGTTGAGGATCGTTCGCCAGGATCCGATTATTGGCTGACGGCAACAAAAAAGGGCAGTTGTCCGTTCTCAGCGTTATTGAATATGCCGGAGGATGAGACCCTTATCTTTATATGCGGGATTACGTTTTATGCCCATGGCGTGTCCTGCCCATTATCCGTTATCCAACTTTCTCAAGGGGAACTCGTGTCGAAGCAACTCTACTGTTCTTCACGTTCTCCAGTTATGCACATTCGGGAAACCGACGTGAATGATGGGGAGTTCGATGCACGAAGAGCCCGTCGCACGAAGGACCCGTTCTCTTATCCAGAAGACTCGCTTTCTTTCTTCGACTTTGGTTTTCCACCATAGCTTTGCGTCCGCATCGAGGTACATTGCTGCCCTTACGTCATAGGGTACCGGGCAAGATAGGAAAGGAATGGCCATGAAAAAGCTTGATTACCGGCACCAACGGAAGATGTTTACTATCGTTTAGGTAGGAAACAAGGAAGGGAAACTATACCTTGGATAGCCTCTAGTGGGTTAGCAAGCGCAGCGAAGGGACGCCCTGAGGGTGGCATTAGAGTCAGGGGCGTAGCGATCATCAGTATGAGTTCCTTTCTAGAAGAGTCGGTCAAATATGCGGTAGGTCGGTAAGTCACTTTTCTCAGAATAGACTCAACTCAACTAGACTAGACTAACAAAGATTAGCCTTTCTACCTTTAAAGATGAGATAAGACTTCCTTCGGAACCTTCGGTCAGTCAGTCAAGTCAGGTAATAGAGCAGTAGCCTTCTTTCCTTTCCGTAGGTAGGTAAGTCACTCTAACAAGAATAAATCTAAATGACTCTCAAAGAAATGAGTGCCCTTTTGGTCAGGCAGTCTAGTTAACTAGTCTTAGAGAGTAGAGTAGGATTAGGTAGGACCATAAGGAAAAAGACATTACTTTTTTTGAAATGAGTTGACTAGCCTTCGCCTTCCTTCCCTTGATGATGGATGCAGACACCAACCGCTTTACCTGCCCATAGTAATAATTCTTTCAAGTGTGGTCTTGGACGACCTCGAAACTACTGAGCAAGGGATCCAAACTCTAGCTCCTCCTCCAGAAGCCCAGAAAAGGTAGGTCTGTTGGTAGTGATGTTCCTGCTCCTTCTATTCCCGCCTATTGAGGCACCGGGAGGAATGGACCACCAATGAATCCTGCTTCCAACTCTTCTTATTCCCCCATTCCGTGGATTGGTTCCAACATCAAGACCGGTGGAGGAGAACTCAAGTCAATGCGCTTACCAACTCCTTATCGACCTCTTATCTGGACAGGAACTGGATAAGAGCAAATGAACCTCCCCTCCCTATTGTCTATTCCTACTCCTGGCTCACCGCCGGTGGGCATTAACTAGACCTGTTCTCATGGCTATCTATTGGTGCTCTCGGCATAGGAAGTATCGCCGGTTGATCCAGCATTCTATTCTCTAGCTTCCATTTCAGTTCCATAGCCATAGCCCTGTGTAGTTCCAGCTGATCCAGTCGATTCATAAGTTTCAAGCCCTCGGTCGATACCCACCAAGCCAGCAGCATACCTTTCAGACCAAAAGTGACCCCTACTAGATGCGGCAAATCAACCAACGGCAGGGATGGTAGCTAAAGATCGGGATAGAGATCCAGTGTGAGCTAACCGAGCCTGCTGCTAAGGCAGTCGCAGGAGAAGCGTTGAAAAAGCAGTAGTTTAAGCCATTGATCCAGTCGTTGATCCTGCAGCTTATCCAGTCGAATAAGCACCGGTGGACAGAGGTAGATACAGAGCCATAGGCAGACCTTCGTGATCGATAGCGAGATCCAGTTTACCAATTAGCAAGCACAGGTACACCAGTGTTTGGCGTAGGCAGCATAGCCTGTGGTTTACCCAACACCATCAGCGGCAAGGATTACGGAAGAGGCCAAACCTACCCAGGTACATCACAAGTAGATAGGGTTGGAGCAGCATATCCTATAGAAACAAAGAAAAAGCCCAGGGCAGATCCAGACGCGTACCTAGGCGGCGCAGCATCCCTTCGAGTTGCGAAGCCATCCCCTTCTACTGTTCGAGATCCAGATTCATACCTTAGTGATCGATAGGGAGAAGAGGATGTTCAAGACCGAGACCCCGATTTTGACCCATAAGCAAGCCCATTGCCGGCTAAGCCGAGCCATGCTACCAACCACCCTTAGCCAACGATCCAGCAGCTTCTGTTGACTATACAGTCTATGCAGTTGCTTCTGTCGCTTCAGCAGAAGAGTCAGATAGCCAATTGCTGGGCCAGCTGTAGCTATATCTGATCCGTACTTCCTTGCCCGAGCGGAGCTTATATACCTGGACCACGTCGAGACTCACTTTCGAAAGTGAGATCACCACCGGCTTTAATAAGAGGGAAAGATCACTCCTAAATGCAGCCGTGATCTTATATACGATACCACCAGACGCACCTTGGTACTTCCATCCGCCAATCAAGGCTAGTGGAGCGAAGAGAGCCAAAAAAGGCCCCCGCGCGAGCCTTATTGAAAAAGCCCCTTAGTATAGATAGGGGGGGGGCGTTAGCGCTTTAGTTTGATTGCAGGGGCGCGTTAGCGCTTTACTAATAACATAGAAAGGGGCAAGCCAAAACCTACTCCTAACAAGTTGCTGAGTTCGGCTTTCGGGGCAACCTACTTTAGTTTAGGGCTTATGTAATATATAAAGAAGAGCCCTAAGAGGGCCTTTTTGTTTAAGGGCTGCTCGCCTTTTTGAATAGAAGGAAGTGGGATAGCGGAGGTGGTGATTTCGGTAAACCAATGCATGAGCTGAGGCTCCCCCATGTCCCGCCGACCCTCCGAAAAAGTAAGGTCGTAAAACGGCTCATAGGGAGTCAGAAGCAAGCAGAAGCAGAGTCAAAGGCGGGTCAAACTCACATAAGCAGAGGGGGAGACACATTCATGAAAAGCGAGAAGCCGCGCCGTGGGGGACTGACCTACTATGAATAGATCTTACTTTCGGGTAAGAGTAGGAACATCTATTAGTCCGTATCGCGGGTCTACTTGTTACAAAAGGCGAACATCCCCATTCCAAAACATTCACATAGGCCCTCAGGCAGGCATCGAAAAGGGGACGAAAAGAGTCTATTTACCTTTACAATATTCCGGAATGTATCATGGCCCTATCTATTCATCTTTTTCTTCAAAAAAAAAGAGTTCCGCATCTCTCCGGGGCCGGGGGAACAAATAGGCGTGGGGAAGAGGGAGAGGGGGGGCTACGAGCCCTCCCCCCTTGCTGTTCCCGGACCACCCATCCCTTCCTTCCCCTTCGCCTGGCCCGGTGAGGTCCGATGAGATCTGATCTCTCGAAGGAAGTGAAGTGATAGGAAGAGAAAACTGCTGGCGGGAGATCTCTATTCATTACACCCCCTTTACTAGTAAGGGGAAAACGGAAGTGCGCTCCTGCGCACCCGCTGAAGGAAGGAGCTTTGGAAGCTTACCTTATTATTAGAGAAAGGGGCAAGCCAAAACCTACTCCTAACAAGTTGCTGGATCGAAGTAGAACATTCTCCATCCGCCCGCCAGCAGCAGAGGGGGTTCGATTCCCGTTATACGCGATGTGGCGAAAAAGACTGATTCAACGAGATATGCCTTGCCTGCATTAAGATTTAAAACTTGTCGTCTACTTTCAGGAAATGTTCGGAACAGAGAACTTACAATAATACAACGCCGCATTCTCCGAAGATTGAGGAAGAAGAAGAGATCTATTAAGAGAAAGATTTATCCGAGAGAAAATCTTAACAGTTACATCCAATCACAAACTACACGAAAGTTGCCCCTTTTTCATGGGGATTTACCCATCACAGAGATGCACAGAGGAACAGAACAAACTTCATATATCCCTTTTCCACTCAATCCAGAAACAAGATTGGACGTTATTCCGGTTCGTCTCCATTTTCGTGAAACTATTCCTCAAGCAAGGCAGCCGATAAGTCATCGAAGGGTTTGTGTGAATAATGGAATGGTAAGCATTACTCATTTGAGACTTTCCCACGGTGATATAATATCTTTTCAAGAAAATGACGCGAGAATCCGCGGTGAAGAAATAAGGAGATCTTTCTATATCGAAATATCAGTTGAAAAAATAATAGGAAAATTCCTGGATCACCCGGTAAGAATGTGGAGAAGAACCAAAACAGAATGGTTCCACTTACTCAAAACTAAGAGGGGATGCCGCCTACTACTAAAATCCCGGTTTTTGCAACAGTTGCGTTCTTCTATGCAAGAAGAAGACTTAGAAAGAACAAAGAAGTTTGGATCCGAAAAAGTATGCTTAGGCAGTTCCTTCGCTGAGCACAACAGAATGAAGAGGAATTTATATCATTTCAAATCCCTATTCTTATCGAAGAGAAGGAACGAGAAAAACCGAAATTTTCCTACTCGAACAAGAAGTCCTATAGTTTACAACTCTTATATATATAGTAATTCGACCTATTGCTCCGCACCCCCCCATCAGTTTACTATGAAGAGAAGAATCAAAAGGATTGAACTACCTACTCATTATTCGGAGGTGAATCATAGAACACCAAAAGCTGTGGTATCTTATGGACCTAACATAGGTCACATCCCTCACGACATAAGATTGAAAGATCCAAACCTTCCTCTTCGGAGCGGAAACGGACGTGGCCAAAACATATAAAGATCGGCGTAGTCGCTCATAGGGACAGGATAGAGGATAGTCTAGATCGATTCATAGATAGATTTCTATCCATATAGATAGGTATCTCCGTGGATAGAGATAAAGATAGGGATCCATCTAGATCTTGATTCACTATTTCCATTTTTTTTTTATAGATTTTGATTGATTGCCTTTTTTTTGACGACAAGTTTTAAATCTTAATGCAGGCAAGGAAACATTGTTTTTCAATTATTACTTGCTGGGTCGGAGCGTAGACGAGCGAGCAGAGCCCAGGAAAGAGGGAAGCCCGTCATAGAATAGAGCAGTCGACTAGAAGTAGAAGACTGCTGGCCTGAGAGAAGGCGGCCTCTCTCGGGAAAGATGGCCCTATTTTTCTTCTTTCTTTTTGTTTTGAATTTCGGGTTTCTTTATTTTTTTTTTCAGGGGCCCAAACGCTAAAAGGTGGGGGAGAAGCAAGCCGAACCTCTGATCGACCTGGACATATAAAAAATTCTCGGCGTCGAGAGAGATTTGAGATTCCGTAAGTAACTCAGTGAGTGCTTTCTAAGAAGGGCTTGGAAGCTAAATTGGACGGATTGTCAAAGTTGACAAGACTACTTCTTTGGCGGAAAGAGGGAAGTCTGCTAGGTTGTGCATTGAAGTGGATCTAAGGAAGCCATTACTTTCGAAATATAGGCTAAGAAGGCGCATACGGAGGATTGAGTATGAAGGGATAGACCTCATCTGCTTTAGGTGTGGGTGTTATGGACATAGAGAGGAGACATGCGAGGGGGGCATGAAGACTCGCTCGAGATCCCTTTTTCCACTCGTCTCGTAAGAAGACTTCATTCTTTTCGAAGCATAGATTGACTACGATCGCCCGTCCCTAAGTTGTCAACTTATCAACTCGTAGCGATACGAAATTCTTATTCTTAAGTAGGGAGACGACACTTGTATGCCAAGGAAGGGATAGTCGACTGGAAACAAACAACGGGACAAATAGAAAGACTGGTCATGATTACATAAATCAAAAATCTATTCTTTCTTATTCGACATTGACAAAAATCTTTGCTATCAGCTTTGTCTGGTACGGAGATGATCGATACTATAATCCAGGTATGAGAAGATACTTTTCTTAGTTAGATACCAATAACCATAAGACAGCCATTTATATAGGTGGGAGACTCGTATTCGGCTACAGAAAATGAGGTTCGGCAACAGATGGGTTATCCTTATCAATGACAATTGATCGGTCCCATACTTCTTTGATTCCCATCCCCTGAACAAAGGCTCCTTCAGCTTTGACTCCCGACTCCAAACACTCAAACCCCACCCACATATTTGTATCTCAAAAACGTGAAAATCTTCCCTAATGAACGTCCTATATAAAGCCTACCGCTTCCAAGTCCTCTTCTTCGGAAGAGACATACACCTTATATCCATCAAACAACGTGGACGGTTGTTCCCAAGGAGAGAAGTGTTAATAATAACACCCCTAGCATAATCTCGCATATATATAACCCAACTCCTTTTTTTGTTATTAATTAGTAAAGTCCCTCCCACTAATAAAGGTGTCGACCACCTTGAGTCTAGCTCACCACTTTCATCTCGCCTGGCATTAGCGCCACCACCACGCCGGGTGGAAAGGATTTAATTGATTCTGCCGGGCAGAGAGAAAAGAAAGAGTCAACTTCTGCAAGTCCGACTGAGCCTGATGATGATTAAAAGAAAGAGCGAAAGACTGAGTCTAATCATAAGTGGTGCCGTCGTGCCTTGAAGTCAGTATAACAAAAAGAGAAGAAAAGACAGACTAAGCGAAACAAGGAAAAATAGTGTTATCCCTAGAAAGAAACTTTTATTGCTTGCGTCATGAGTTCCAGCAAGAGAAAGAAATGCTCACTACCCTCTTTCTTATAGAACTCTATGAATATCTTAATAATCTGCTTCTCCTGCTTTTCAATCAAGTCCGTCAAGATTAGGATCAGTCCCTTTCTGAATAAGCCATCCCTCCTGAGAAAGAAGAGATATGCGCTACGACTCTAATCTTCCTTTGGCTTGGTGGGCTCCCTCGCAAAAAGGGAAGCAATGAGACTAGTTCTCACGACTTTTTGGTCGGGGATGATTTCCAAGAATCCGAAGCTGCAGCGTGGAAAAAATCCCTAGTGGGTAGGGAACCTTCCATTAAAGTTGCTTCAGAAAGAGATATTGGAAGGTTGGGCGATTTCCTATCCTGTCTGGTCGTTGTGGCAAGCGAATCTATTGAGAGAGATATTGAGCCAGTAAGCGGGATTGACTTGCCCCACAGTGAGATGATGTCACGAAAAATGGCTGAGAAGAGTATAGTAGAGCATCTTGAAGTCCACCTCCGTCCCTTCCACCCAAAAGAAAAGGAGTTGCTGGAAAGCTTGAACCTAAACTGACTTCCTTATGTATGTTGCCCATCGTTGACGCGATGGTGGAATTTCCCTATCTCTGGCAGGTTGCCCAGGGAAGTAATAAAGGAATGGAAATCCAGAACCATGTTACGTGTCCACGAAGTTTGGAGTGGATGCCCGACCTCCTCTACCCCCGAATCCCTTGACCACGCCCTGCTCCGGGGATCACTGAACGAGAGGGACACCAGGCACCACCTATCCATCCCATCGGATCAATCATCCTACCCTGCTGCAGTGACAGAAATGAATGGAAGTGAGGTGAGGAAAATATATAGATAGTCACAACAATTGAGAGAGGGTTCTATCCTTTCGGTATATGCTTCTCCATTCCGGGACCAAACCAAGCCACAACTCTAATGGATAGTCATTGTGACCCCGGGGCTCGGTGTACATAGCAAGAACCCGCTCAAAGTGACGAGATCTTGTATGACTGAGTTTGGCAAGGACCCTATAACCTCCACCACCTATCCTTACTAAGGCAGAGAACCTTCGTAATGAATGGATATTTTTTACATATAGCCATCAGACCATATATGGATGATGGTAAGCAAGCAAACAACGAGCAGACATGGCGGAAAAATCCACGCGTCCACCCTTGACGCAAAAACGCTTAGCAAACTCAAATGCACCAGTGTCAGAAATCAGAGATTTTTGAGTTGAAATTGGAACTCCTAATTGTTGAAAAGACTGAAAATAAACTTCAGCAACTTGCGCATCAGCGATGACAACATCATCACCGAGCACATTGATTGGGACACATCAACTAAAGTTAAAGTGGCTTTTGAACGAGACCTACCGGCTTAGGGGCAGTTGTTACTAAAATTGAATGGGTGTACCCGGAACGGGGTTCCGATCTCTAAATGAATCTGCTATACCTACTCGATCTCGATCAAATGGCTTTGGATCTGTCTCTACATCTGAGTATCTGTAACAGGATATGGAACTCAATATCGATCTGAAACTTGAAGGGGTGCTCCATAGCTTCAACTGATACTGCTTCTAGCCAAGATCGGCTATGGATCACGCCCATCATCATAAGGGCATCTTGGTATGGGGTTGGATCATCGGTCCTGGCGCCGGAACAGTTACTAGTCCAACCTACAACTTGCTGCTCACCAGAGTTTGCCAGTGTGCTTAAAGAGGCGCTTGAATGCCCCATGAGAGACCTCGGGTTTCCGTGTATACACATTCAGGTATAATTCATGACAACGTTATAGAGGCATTCACTGAGCCCTAAATCATTGACCCCTTGGAATATAAACCAAATACGCGCACTGTGGCATTGGCCACTATGGTGGGGGCTGTTATTCTAACGATGACTCTAGGAGAGTCAGTTACATTAAATGGGGTACTACTTTAGTGACTACTGCGAATTCCTTTTATTAATCATCGAGATAAACACGTACTACTATTGTCTTCCAAGAAGAAAAGAATAAGGGAAACTTAAACTCTGGTTATTCGGCAGAAGGCGGGGACTCTTATGAGGAGGACGACAGATCCATTTCTATTATATACTATACAATTCTAATTGATGCTGTCACTTAAACAGCTATTAAAGCCGCGGGTTTCGCTATGGGATACATACCCTCATATTCTTTTTAAGGCAAGTCATCGCTTGAAAGTGAAAGCAAGGAGTCGCTACTTACTCACAAGGAAGAGTTCGATAGCACTCTTTGGCAAAGGCCTAACGGGCCCATTTGGATTGCTTCAACAGCATAGATTATAGAAAGGTTAAGGAAAGCATTAAGATCTGGCATCCCCACCCCAAAAAAATGCATGGTGGGCAGCCATACCAGATCCAACAAAGGAAGCCTTAAAGAACTCGTTTGCCCAGAATCCTGATGGCACACCGGCACTATATAATCGAGGGAAAATAATCTACACATGCATCACCCTGCTGTTATCTACCATCTATAAGCATTTCTGCGGACCCCTCGAAAATACCAAATGACAACATCGAGAAGCTCTCCTCAACCTCCGGATTTCTACTTTGCGAGACTATGAATGGTACAAGCAGAACTTCCTATCCAGGATTTATTTCCTAGATGACTTCAACTCAGCCATCTGGAAGGACAAGCTCATAGCTGGACTTCCAAAGGCTTTTTCTGATCTTGTCCGAGCTAAGCTTGGGAACATGAATCTAGCCGAAGCAACCTATAAAGAAAGAAGGCAGTCAGGCTTAGGGGCAGGTAGTAATCGCGAACTGCAGTCACGAATTCTTTTCCTTCCTTCCATTTGGAAAAGGCTATCTGAGTACGGTTGGCTCCTTCATCGTACAAAGATAGGCCTAGCTATTCAATCCAACCAATCATTCAATCAAGTCAGGGCATTACTAACAGGAACTACTCAAAGTCCTTTTATATCAATAGGGAACAGTCTACGGACTAGTAGGGAACCTGTAATGAACGCTAAAGACGACTAATAAGTCGAGTTAGATATCTATAAAATCTAAAATGAGATATTGCATATGTAACCAAAGATACACATTTGAATCTACAAACGAGTATGCTCCTAAAGAAAGCAAGCGGAAAGTGGTGGTTTACCTATTATTAAAAAGACAAGGTTCAATGTGAGTACCTCTGGAATGAAAATGGGGTACGGTACTTGTGGCTTTCTACTTCCTCTCTCAAAATGAAACTGATAGGAAAAATCTTATGTGACTCTGGCTTTGAGTGTGATGGTGAAGTTGTTGCTATCCTTGTGCCTAGAGGAATTTGGTTGGGAGAACTCCCTCCCTCAATACAAGAGGGTGCTCGAGGATCTTCTCGCGAATCAAGGGCATTCGCTACTATTTCTTCACCTATGAAATTCTTCTTAAAGAGAAATGAATGTTTTCTTCGACGACTTTAAGATTAAGAATAAGAAGTTGGATTTTCTGATATCTCCAGGTGTTGTCACCAAAAACCTTCCACGATTGAAAAAACGTCTCAGTCACTCATAATCTTATCTAACCATTGAAAAGACTTAAACCAAAGCAACCATTGCACCACATCGATGTGATACCTCAGCTTTCCATCACTGTTAGGTAATGGGGCCGCTTTCGTACGAACGAAATCGTAACACCGGAACATCCGACCATATTTTCATAAATAATAGGTCTTTCCGATCCGGTCGAAACACGACCGCTGGAGGATCAAGCAAATCTTCAGCGGTTATTGAAAAGTCAGTTTCCGCTCGAGCGTACCACTTGACATACTCACAGCAAGAACGAACCCAATACTGAAGTTCGAGCTTTTCAGTGAGAAAGACTGCATCTTCATCAAGCTGCTGATTGAGATCATCCACCAAACGTTGGACGAAAGCCCAATCAGTGGAGCAAGACTCCAGCAGCATCTGCCTAACCATCCCTATTTGATAGGGTTTAACAAGGATCCCTTCTGGGAATCCAAGCCACACGAGGAATGGAAGTGGAGTAATCCCTTCAGGGGAGTAGGCTACTAGAACGTGCCGAAACCAATGTCGATTAAAGTTTGGATTGATATGCTCTGGCATAGACGAATATCGCCGATACCCAGCTCCCTTCAACCTAAGGGTGAGCCATAAAGAGCTAATACCTAAACTGTTACACACTGGCATCCACGCTATGGCATGCCGAGCCGACCGTATAATTTTGACACTAATCGGGGACAATTCGCGGTCATGAATCCGGAATTTCTTCGAAAACTCAAGACCACCCCAAACTAAAGATTTCTTTACCGAAATCTTGACACCGAGATCAGTCAACACGTCTTTGTAGACATCCACCACCTTTTCATCCCCGATTACTATATCGTCACCGAGGAGAGCGTACTTTTGAAACTTTCTGCCAGGATAGAGCCTTTCCGCACAATACCACAGAATCAAGTGATGGCAAAGCGCGAACTCCGGCTTTCATTCAGTTAAGAACTAACCTCCGGCCGGCCGGGTCTTGTCTTCTCTGGTTAGAGAAGTCCCTCTTTCCTGTCTCCCTTGATGCCTCGCCTAGGGGAAGAGTTACTCTAAGGCCTGGAATAGCACCTTTCGAGAGCACTCTCCCCTATTCTGGGACTCCATGCTTCGCCAATTGGGAATCGACAAGCTAAGAAGTAGAAGGGTTAGCTTTGGAGAACACCCCGAAAGAGTAGGAAAGAGAAGACATTAGGAACGCACTTATTAGTGGGAGGGCGGGCACACGAGGGCATAGCTCAGTCACGGACCACAAAGGGAGTGGCTGAGCATACACCATCGAGTGGGACCGACTGCCCCAATGTATGGAGCCCGAGGACCTCTATTCCGATCCTTTGGTCAGGAATAGAGGGCCGGGAAAGCTAACTCACTTCAAGAGCTAAGAGTGCGGGAAGGGTAGACGGTTTTGCGCTTGGACCAAGATTCTTCATTCTTCCCTCTGGATCGATACGATAGAGACCTGTTCGCGTCAATAAGGCATAAATGGGTCCCCTTTTAGGAGAAGTGATTTGGGGCACCGAATATATGCCTTATTTGTATTATTAGTACAAGACTAGCTCTATGAAATTGGCATAGATCTCGTATCGGTTCATTCAGCGCCATAAATTCGCATAATGTGCCGCTCCCCTTTGACTGAGAGTCGGGCAGTCCTTCGTAAATATCTTAAGGACAGACCCCTCCCTACCACCTACTATGAAATATGCCTTGTCTTATTTTCAATCCTCCCTTCAACAGATCCGTAAGGGCAGATCTGGTAGCAAGAGATCAATTATCAGATGCTGTAAAGGGATTGCCTAGCTAGCGCATATCGAAGAGTTGGAGACAGACTTCCTGCCACTGTAGAAAAAAGCCGTTGATGGCGGCTAGTGCCCCACGTTTCAAGTTGACAGATTCGTATTACTTCGAGATAACTGTCATGTCATAGCCAGAGCCCCTTCTCGAATTCCTAGAAAATTCCATCGGGTTACCACGCCCGCCCGAATTTGAGATAACGCGCAAAGAAGGTAAGCCCTCATCCCGCCTTACCTTCGCCTACCGTGAAATATAGCCTGACAGGAGTCGAACCTGCTTAACCTCTCTTACATCTTCGATCAAGGAAGTCGAAAATCAATTGAATTGATAAGGGGCGGAGTCTCAACTACCACACAACTATATACCACTAGCACTCCACGAGTGGATTAGTTGAGTGACTAGACTGAGACTCTCTTTGATATCAATCACTAAACTAAAGAAAGTAGCAAAAATCATAAGAGAAGCAAGGTCCACAGAGGGTTAGGAAGGAGTATGCCCGGTTCACCAGGTTCTACCACTGCAGGGCCCAATCAAACTTTGAGTATGAAAAAATATGGGTTCTGTTCTATTCTATCTGGTAGAGTCAACAGAATGGAGTTCCTTGTCTGTAACTCCAGAACAGATGATTTCCTCCAGGTGTTGGAGTGCCCTTTCGAATAGGGGCTAGCCGTTCTTTGCTCACATAAGCTTTGATGAACTTGCAGGAGTCTCCTTATATCCAAATTTTCGTCGCATAATCGAACTATTATGCGGTCGCACTGGTTTGTTTGTTATATTATTTTATTAGAAAAAGCAAGCGCAAGCGATAGAAAGGGTAGTCCCTCGCGCGTTCGCGCGAACTACTAGAAAATGGTGAGATCATTAGTGAAAGAAGGACCAACGACGAGCTATATAGAGGATAAGAGAAGGAGGAGTAGGAGGAGTCAGTCTTCTTTGAAGATCGAGGAAGAAATCGGACAATTATGCCATTCGGAAGAAATCTTCTACAGAGGGAAAGCCTGTATCGAGTAAGTGGAGAGGAAAGATCTCCAGAAATTCTTATCTCATTCCATTCCAGTGGCTCGACCAGTAACCAATGGCGAAAACTAAAAAATCCATGGTTTCCCGGTAGAACCCCATTTCGCCCAAGTTGTTGCGGAACCGGAAAAAAGAAGCGGTTTTTCGCACAGCTTGCTCATAGTGCAGGTCCCACTTGTATATCGTATTTGGCCGAAGAAGCATCGGACTGGTTGGAGTTCTTACCTTCTTGGGACTCCATGGACCAAGATCTGCTTTCATTATATGGGCAATACCGATCTACTTTAGTAGATCATATGGATGTAGAAAAAGCTTCTGATTTTGATGAATTGGAAACATCTCTTTTCCATTTCTATTTACCTAGTTCATATCTTTGTTTCGTGTGTTCCCAGGAGGAATTCGATCTCTTCAATCTCGGGATACCACCTAAATAACTGCGGCCAGAGAGTCAAATAGGTCGGGAAGAAAGAGTCTGAGGTTGGGTCGGACGACATACATCTTGGTAGGTTTCACCTCTTTGCAGGGTGATGACACCTGTAGCTGTGAAGCCCAGATGACCATCTCTTCGAGCAGGGATATGGAGCCCTAGATCCAAGTCTAAAACAAAAAAAAGAGAAAGCAGGTTGAGGTGAGTATGGGAGGCAAGGCTGGATCTCATGAGTAAGTGACTCGCCGAGTTACCATGGTCCACCCGGGTCTCGATCCCGGGCACCGAGCGAGCTTTAATTGAAGTAGGGGCTGACGTCAGCGACACGGGGGAAAGCTAATGCGATTTTGATAATCATGTTGCAAGGAACGGAATGCGACTATCAGTTTCCTTTGCCCAAAAGCCTTCTGACCTCACGTGAGAAGATCTGCAGGGACCAAGGATACGCCAGGACAAAGTAGCGGTAGGGATAAAGATTGAAAAACGGATTCTATTGACAGAAGATATGGGAAAAAGCGGATGAGATGGGACAGAAAGGCCGCCGAGTGGCAAGGGGCGACGGGCTCCTCCAACGTAAACCCCCCCCTTTTTTTTTCGAGCTTATTCTTCAGCTTCAGCAGGGTCTATCTCAGCTAGTTAGGATCGGAGTGAAAGTGCAATAATTGCAAGCCACGCTTCACTATGTTATTACCATTTTATCGCCGACATTGGGCCAAGAACTTGAGGAAGGTGCCCTAGCTAAGGGTGGAACGGCAATAGTGTCATTTGCTGTTAGCTGTTAGCCTTGATAGCAACTTTGCTAAGTTTGCAAAGCTCTCCTTCCTGGCTTTTCTCGCCTTCGGGCTCGGACTAGCAACTGCAGACTTGTCTTCCGCTTTGAATGAAGGAAGCCTTGGCACTCAGAAAGTGGTTTAAGGTGAGCTAGCTGTCGTAAAGTGCTTTTTAGCGAGTAGAGCGAAGGGATTCTCCAAAGAGGGGCCTTTAAGAAATAGGGGTGGAACGGTAGTCATTAGCTTTAGGGAAGACTAGCCACTAGCAGCTTTCGGACTCGTAGCTAAATGTTCATCTTTCTGCCTTCCTGCAGCTAATTACGCTCGGCTTGTAGCAGCTCTTCCTTGACTCTTCCTTTAGCTGACAACAATTGGCACTTAAAGCATATGAAGACGATCATAAGCTTCCCGGAGATAAGCCGAGAACTAGGCATGGAGTTACTTACACGAAGGGCTTCCTTTTAAGAAGAAGTATTTTGATTTTTTTAGTAAGGGTTCAACGGCAGAATTAGCTGACTGATTCCTTGCCTCGCCAGTAAGCTAGTGAAAGACAGGACAGGACGTATTAAGTGACAGGAGAATCTTCCTTCCGCCGCTGCCCCCATATTCAATAAGGCAAGTAGCTAGGTCGGTCAATCTGCCTCTTCCCCTTTCGAAAAGTGACTTAAGGAAAGGTTTTAGGCAACGACGCTACGAGTCTTGTCTTCAAGCCGAACTGCTAGAGCTGCCAGGTCCGACCTCTGCCTTGGAGTTGGATGTGAGCAGTTGCTGCCTGGCCAGGAGAGGAAGAAAGAAGAGATGTTGGTACCGGTCGCTGATGAGCGCTGCTATGGGTTCACTGGCTAGAGAAGGGGGGGCCAGAAGAAAAAAGAGAGTTTGGGTCATCAGGAGAGAGAATGAAAGGTATTGGATCTGCTTGCTCATGGTCATTGCCGCATCGGAACGAAGAGAGAAAGAGGATGTCTGGAGAGCTGGGGAGGGGATCAGCAGGTGGCTTAATGGCCTTCACATCCGCTTCTGCTGCGAGGCTCTAGCAAGACCTCTGCACATTCTAGGAGATTCAATAAGTATGAACAAGTGGGATCGGAGCCAGAAGGTGGAGTTGCCTTCCATTCGTTCCTATCTGTTCCAGTTGGGAGAGATGCAGAGGGGCTAGTGGACGGGGAGAACGAGAGAGAGAGAAGATCGAGGTGGAAAGAAAGAGGGAAGGGAGAGAGGAGAAATCATGGAAAAGAGATTGATAGTTGAGCTCGTGTATAAAACTTCTATTCCCAGCCCAAACCCAGCCCTTGCCGCTTACTTCCCAGGTGCATTGGAAAGAGATAGCTTAGGAGGTCGAACTGCAGCTTCTTTGGTTGAGGGCAGATGTTTAGTCAATTGGGCCTGGTGAGATGGGGACATGAGATGCAGCTGGGATAGGTGGGACTGGAATCGAGTGTCCGAAGGGGGTCATTGATCACTGGAAATAGAGATATTGAGCCGGGAATGGCTGGGCTCTGAATGATGCTTAGTATTCCCCGCCCCGCATGACTTGGGCAAGGCTTGCTTGTTGATCCGCTCCTCCGAGAGCCTGGTGAAGGGTGAAAGGAAAGCCCGCAAAGACCGATAGGGAGCACTGTCCTCTATTTAGGAAGAAATGCACGCCCTGGTAGCTCATCTTGGCTCAGAGGGGAACGGCACTTTATGCGACACAACTAGTTAAGTAAGAAGAGGGGCCGCGGGTCGTGCTCTTGATAGTTACCTCGGGGATAGATCCCTTATTGGACTGCTACAAATGTAACCTATTTTTTGAAAGAAATTGCTTCTTGTTTTGGGAACAGAAGCAGTAACACAATCGGGATATCCGGGGGTCTAGGAACCTGGAAACTTCTTTTAGATAGGCACACTAGAAGGAAGGGAAGCACCCGTTTTGAGCTTCTTAGAGAAAGCAAGACTCTGGGGAAATCTGCACAACGATATCCTTTTTGAGCATGAGGATATATCCGAGAAAGATGCACGTAGAAGCACGGGGTGACTCACGAGAGACGGCGGGAAAGCATTTCCAGCCAAAAGCATGTGTGAGCAGGAGCCCGGTGAAAGGGTGAAGAGCTGGATGGGGGAGATATTACCCCCCTAAAATAAAACAGAGGTGCCCATAGATGAGAGATGAGAAAGCAGTCATGACTGCATCGGCCCGGTCGGAAAATACAGCCAGAAATGCCTCTCGTACTACGGCTTATCGTAGCCAGATGGGCGAGGGGGTAGGTTCAAATAAGGAAGGGGTTGTCCCCCCATGTCAGGACGCGGTGGTCCTTCACCTACGTAAAGTGTAATTGTATTAAAAAAATCGATCACGCCTTTAGCGCTTTCCACTAATATTACACTGAAGTTCAGTTCAAAAAGACTCGACAAAACTAAATGAAAAATACAAGTTTGACTAACAATCGGGAGGTAGGAAAGTGGAAGAGACTTGGTGGTATATAAATAAAAAAAAAAAATGAAAATTCTACGTGTGACTTTTAAAATGAAAAGTGGATATCTCATTTTTTTGTTTTTAAAATGTGCGCTGTTCGCCTGCCTTCCTGACCACGGATAGGCTACGGGGCTTCGCACTTCGGCCCCCGAGAATACCACATCAAGGTGACAGGATTCGAACCTATGGCCCTCTGTACCCAAAACAGATGCGCTGACCAGACTGCGCTACACCTCGTCTCACCCCCCCCCGGAGCATATAGATCCACCCGATCGATGAACACTTGAACCGAACTCGCCCATCCTTTTGTTTTGGGCACAGGGACGCGAGAACCAATCCGAGTAATCAACCGCTTTTTTTTTAATCTGCCTCCTGCACCCGCACTATACTATACGGCTTTTCTTTTCTTAGCACCTTCTTCTCCTTTATTCCCGTAACACTAAGATAGCTTTTCTGAAAAAAGTTCACTTTGAAAAGAAAAGAGCATCCTTGGTGAAAGAAAGAGTGCTTAGGTCAGAAGCATAACGCACGCACTTCAATCCAAAGAAGCAAGACGAAGATCTTTTTCTTTCTATAAGAAATTTAGTAATCAGGGCTAAAGCACATACATATGGAGAGGCGCAAAGGACAGATGCGCTAGTTCGAACCAGATGTTATGTCGAACTAAGCTACTATGGCGGGTGCCCCTCTTGCTGGAAGGTATTGTTTGCACTAGATTCTCTGTTTTGCTTGCACATAAGGATCTGTTCTTACCTAGGGAGAAAGCCAAGCCATGGCCTCCAGGGTTGGATTACTCTAAGTTCTGCCCGCTCCATCGATATCCTCGACACGATCCTTACTCTTGCTTCACCCTCAGGGTGGTCGAAGATCACTAGAATGAATGAGAACAAATCACGATCTACCAAGCTCTTTTGTACCTGTTCAATCGCTAGCCTGTAATCCAGTCTAGCAGACTGAAGCAAGGAATCCTAGAGTTCCCAAAGCTTCGTTTAGGAGACTAGCTTTCGCCTACGGATCTCTTTAAAGTAAAGTACAATATCGACTTGAATGAAACTATAGCACAGAGGAATGCTAGCGAGCGCTCATATAACAGGTGCTCACCCAGGCTAGAAGGTAAAGGCAGGTGCCGCATAGGGGGCTAGAGGTTCTGAAAGAAAGCCCCTACTACTTCTACATTAGCATACATTAGTTAGTTAGTTGGTTAGTAACCACATCACCATTAGCACACCATATTTGATATAGCATTTAGTAATTTAGTAATTGAGTACAGTAAGTAAGCGAGTGACTGGAACAGTAGATACAGTAGACTTGTTCCCTTGCCTCCCTCCTTCCTCTGACCCCCCTCCCCCTCTCAAGCAAAGCATTTCTTCATTACATACATACGTACTGGAACAAGGAACGGAAGGTACAAGACGGGCAGCAAGAATGGCTATTTTTGGGGAAGGGCCTGTAGTGTTGGTGCTAAGGGCATGGCTTAAAGAAGCGAGTGACTCTTGGAAAGGTATCGAAGTGACTTCCGGATTAACTGATTAAGGAGTTCCAGTCGAAAGAAAAATGAGTTAGCTCAGGGCGTGAAAGAAAATTGTCTCGAAAGGCGGACTCTTCCTGATCCTGATGTTGTCACACGAATTGCTCAAGAAGAAGAAGCTGTGATCACTCTACGACTTTCTGTTCAGCACGCTAGCTTGGCTTATGGCTTAAAGGGCTTTACTTCCTTTACTTCTGTTGTCGGCATACCGGTCTTGGCCTTTTGCTTGGAACGTTGCCGGAATATGGATAGGAGTTGCTATTTCATCAGCTGCTCTTCCCGCTCTTGGTGCTTCGTTGGTTTAGTCAGATACGCCTTCCAATGGTCCGGGGGCACAGGCACGAGCTGGCCTCCTAGTCAGTCTCAGTCGAATGATTCCTCGAAAACAACTTGCCTTGAACCAGACAAAGGCTGGCTCTTCACTCCCTGAAAGGTTCATACTAGCGCGCAACGGCATCTTTTGAAGTTGGGTATGCCGGGCGAAGAAGGTGGCTCCATACTGGTGTTAACCTCTTTTTCGTTCAAAAGTCAACAAGAGTAACAAGAATTTATTCTGAGGAGCTCTAACTGCCTTGAAGAACCTTCTTTTTTCGGATAGGAATGATGACCGAAAAGCTTATTGCTCTTAGGGGGAGTTCGCCTTCGTCCTAGTCTTTTTACTAGTAAAGGTTCTGCAATCTATACTTGAAGTAAGCTGTTTCACTAAGAAAACTGCGCTTGCTTCCACTTCAATGTTGCTAAACCGCTTCCTATGCTGCATTGCTCACTTTGCCAGAGTACCCTCGTGTTTCGCATTAAGGAAACACATCGAGATCTCTTTTCTTAAGGAATTCTTTTGAATCTAGAAAGTTACCGATGCCTGATATGTTATAGAATCGAATCGGATTCTAGAAGTAGAAGTAGGCAAATTGCAAATTGCTTATTCCAATCTTCTGGCAGCGGGAGCGCATTTTGACTTTTTTATCAAGAATAAAGCTAGACCTGCCAACGACTCTTTCAAGAAAGGAGGTAGGGGCTGATACTCGACTCTGTAAATTCTTTGGGCTTATCTTTTTTTATTGAGATGAGAGTTTTCGATCCAAATATCTTGTAGCTGGTAGGGGCATACCAGCCGTTCCACTGAAAGATGAGATGAAGGAATCAAGCTATCGAGAGATAGTTGCTTTCCAGCCCCGAGTTGGTTTAGTTTTAGGATTTCTTTTTTTAATCAAATGGGGTGATCTTCATCTTCATGTATCCTTTGTAGGTGAGGAACCCTAGCTTCTTCAAATACTGTCCATTTCATCGCTTTAACCTCTCAATGCAATCTAAGAGGGATACCGTCTCAGTCGACCTTCTTTCGTTCTCTTAGATCAATCAAAGGATTGTCCCACCACTGAATCTGTCCTTTTCCATAGGAGGGATGGAATGTACGCCTTGCCCACTGTCTTTGAATAATGCTTCATCCCAGGGCCTAAAAGACTGCTTATTATAAGCATTTCTTTGACCGATAGAGTTAGGCACGGTTGTAGTTTCTCTCCTAAAGCTAGCTTTATCTTTTATACCCTGACTAGACTACATGAAAGTCTGACGGTACTCCATGGAATCTAAGTCACTACACCTAGAAAGTCTTCGGCCCCCCGGTACTTGAGTCTCATGTAGTTCCGTCAGCTGCCTACACGGAATGAGAAGAAGCATACTTAAAACGCAACCGTCAGGTTGTGATGGCCCCCTTACTTACTTATATATACTTACTTATATATAGGGGGGCAGGAGCTGTAAGCCTCGACCAACCAATCGAAGGGCGAAGCCCGGAGTGCGGTAGAAGAATTTGGAGAGTAGCGCGACTTCCTTCCGTTTTCTACGCTGGACAGAGGCATAACAGAGTGAGATAGTGGTCCGGCTTGCTTAGCTGAAGATACGTAGCACGTTCATGTTAGCAAGTTCTGTTACTAAATCAAGTGAGTGACAGTTTAAGGAAGTGTATTAAGACCAATTCCTTTTTCGCTTTCTCTTGACAAAAACGCCCGCCTTTCTGCTCGCCTGCTTCTTTTTTCATATCATTGTAGTCGTATCCCGCTCTCGCCTCTGGCTTCTCGCTCCCTGTTCTCCTTCCTTGCCTTCGCCTTTCTTTCACATCTTGATCTCGCTCGATCGTTCTCGTCAAAAACACTAGGCTGCCCGGCTTGTTCTTTCCGCAGGCCTGCTTTTTGCTTCCTTCGCCTAGTCTATCTCGCTTTTCTTTAATTGCCCTGTTCGAGAATTTTCTCCTCTACTAGCCGAGCCTTTATCCTAAAGGTGATTTCCTCAAGGAAGAGATTTAGGAAACTAGGAAATTGCGAAGGTGGCTGCTGCAGAAGTGAGGATGGTCTTTCGGTTGCTTAGCTAAAAAATAAGCTGCCCGATTGGCCTCTCTCCAAGCATGAGTGAACCGAGCTTCCTGGAAGTGGTGGGCGAGGTGCATAATATCCTTTAACGTTTTGGTACAATTCCAGGGGTGCTTAGCCTTACCATTGATGATGTCAATGGCGATTTTTTAGTCGGATTCCACAATGATCTTGTTGATATTCATATTGAGGCCAAGCCTATTTTAAGAGCACGGGAAATCGCAGCCAGTTCAATATTGAGAATGGAGGGGTTGTCAACGCTTTCAGCAAAGGCAAGCAGAGGGTCGCCAGAAGAGTCCCGAAAAAGACCACCTAATCCAAATCCCCAAACCAACTTATAGAAATAGAAAAGGGTGCAAAGGCTGATACATTTAGGACCCATTTATTATCTCTGAAACAATGAATTTGGGTTGTTGTTCCATCAAAAAGCGATGAGTTAGGAATCCCCCGACTCACCTTGATACATATCGCGCCGATTCCATTCTAGTCCCATTTGATTGAGTATCTTGATCATTGTAGTTTAGTTAGATTTCTTTCCACTAGCCTTGACTGGCGCTACAGTTGCACGACAACAAGAAGGCAAAGCCATCGCGATACCAACCCGAGTATCGTAGCAATCGCCGCGAACAGCGAAGAGCCCAGCGAGAGGAGGCGATAGCCGTATCGAGCCAGAAGAGCTGACCTAACATAAATGACTAGTTGACCCAGTTGCTTTAGCAGCCGTTCAGCCGAGCTCGAGCTCCAAGACCAGAACCTGAGCTATCAACCAGAGCGGCCCTACCTGAAGAGCTAGCTGACCATGCATTCCATGTTGCCGCCTGCTGCCCCACCTGCTGAAAGTATCTAAGTAGTAAGAAGCGGAAGCGGAAAGAGAAGCAGCAAGTGTAGGACTTCCGAAACGCTTAAGGTTGTTCCGCAACTGCACCGTCCCCCCAAACCTAACTCCAACAGTCAGAAGTTTCACCCGCGACGAAGACTTCTCACCTTACAGAACATAAGAACCTAACGGGAATGAAGGCCTGTTCCCCGGCAACATTACCTGACTTTGAAGCCGCAGCGTACACGCTCACTTCCCTTAACTAACCTACCCGGACGAGTAAAAGCCACCTGTGTTGTGGGAAGATTAACAGGTCAGGCAAGGCCTCAATGAAAGCCGAGCCCTTATTGATTGCGCCAAACATTGCTTTAGAGGCTCTTACTAGATAGGGCGGCGGAATAGAGGTCTCACTACTAGCTTTTAGTCTTAAGCAGGAAGCGGCGGTAGGGAATGAATGTTCTACTCTACTGTCAGCCATTTCATTCGGACAGCACTTGATTAGTCTTTTTCTAGCTTGATTGCGAAGCATGGTTTGGAAAGGGCAGCTGAAAGACGGTATATCTTAATTCAAGCCTATTGCCTATTCCTTTGTGGCTGGCCCCAGTGCTTAACGTCAGGTTGCCTCCACATATGAAAAGTAAGCCAGCCGTATTAGCTCATCAACTCGCCTTAACGCACCGTCACTATATAGGGCCGGACTTGCGTACGGTATCACTTGCCTAACAGCTGCCAAAAGCGGAAGCTTCAATGTTGACGTATTGTCTCCTTTATAAAGGGAAAATCAGATAAGTATCACTCCTCGGGCAGTCGCTAACCGTTGCGCCTTCCCTTCCGCTTACACCATTTCTTTGTGAATGCTCCGCTTTGCTCTTTGGCGCGCTACTTCCGCTAGCAACCAGCTTCGGATTCTCCTTAAGGCACCGTGTTGAGTAGGGATTTGAATAGAAACTCGATTTTGGGGCTCAATGTTGCTGGACTCTACTCCTCTCCCGGGGCTCGCTCCGCTCTATGCCCAAAGCTTCAACTCAATCACTTGGACAGAGGGATTTGGCCTACCAACTGCGGGCTCTGGTGGGGGAACGGTATCCATTGCCAGCTGCCCCATCCCAATAAAACGTGTTTATCAACCACCCCTGTCGACTTCGCGCAAGCCAACACTGGCTCCTGCCCTATCATATTCATCCATTATGGGAGTCGAAAATCCCCTCTGCATGAATGGGCACGTTCTCCTGTAATAACCAAAGCTACCGTGGCTACTTGGGGCTATCGTGCTGACTATGATGCTCTGTGAGGCCAGTTCCCTGCAGTAAGATGGAATAGAAAGAAAGGGGCTGTTGCAAGAAACGAATACGAGCATGGAGTGAGCAAAGGTGCGATGTATTCCACCAGTTCAATGGGCAATTAGGAAAGTGGCTTTCTAGGAGGGAAGTGGGCTTCAATTCAATGGAATGCTTTGTTGGTTCAGCTCAAGGGGTCCGGTTTTTCGGTTTAGTGTGGAAGGGAGGCGCTCTTTGTTGACCTTTCAGGGGACATATTGTAATGTGAAGCTGGCAATACGTGCTTGAGTCGATGATCAATCCGCCGTTCAATCCTTCTATAGATGGCGATCAGACTTGTTAAGATCTCTTCTATGCTGAGAATCATCTGTGAATCCCCACTTTGATTGACCTTGACCGGTCATTGCTGGAAAATAGGGCCCTAGCCTCGTCGGCCCTCCAATTCTCAACCCCGACCTACACAAGTGGTTTTAGAACCCACATTTTGAAGAGTTCTGTTAGGTTTCAATTACATGCAGCGTCTTGATGGATTCCCGTTTGCTTTGCTTGCCGAACTGTGAACTAACGCGCAGTACTTTTGGTTAGCCTGTACTCGAGGGCAAGTCGCTCTAAAGGTACACTCGGTCTTGCTGTTAGGGCATAGGTGATTGCAACTATTCAATGTTCTGCATTTGATCCCGCCCAAGCTTTTCTGTTATGTTCTCGAGTCAAAGTAGCGGTGGTGCTTGATCAATTCACTCAGTTAGGGCCGGGCATGTGAGGTCAGCCTTTCCCTTCCCTGCTTTTCGGGTGCTGTGATGAGATCTGTCTTTCGGCTTGGTTACTGGTGAAAGTCATTCTTCTGTCCTCTTACTCTACCTAAGCCCACCAACCTCCATTGCAAGCTTATAGCTTTGAAGCCTATAGCTCTCTTTCGATAACCCAGTTGAATAGACAACGAAGGCTTTCACCCTCAAGCTTTTGATCGCTCTGCCGAACGAACCACCGATTGAGATGTATCGTCAATCACTTCGGTAGTGGACCTGCTTAGTCCTTTAGCTGAGAAAGATAGCCTGGGCGTGATCCGTGATCCCTGTTCATTATCGAGATGAACCGACGATCATCTATCGCGCTAACCCATGGCCTACTACATTGCTATTCCAAAAGGAATTGAATCTTTTAGGAATGGAATCACATAGCTGCGGAGCTAACCTTTCTTTACGTCAAATCCTTCTTCTTACCCAACCCACCGCCCTTCACCGAGCCAGCCTTTGCAGTAGTTTATTCGTCATATTTTTATGCAGATTCTCAGGTTGCTGCTCTAGCGTCTGCTTCGTCGGGTGTTGAATCGGATGTTTCGTCTGCTTCTCCAGGACCTTTATCCTCTTCTTATGGTTCAGCTGAGACTCCTATAGCCCTTTGCTTCTTGGCTTGCTCTGCTCTTCGAGTTCTTCTCTTCCTTCGAGCTGTGCTCTCTCTGCGCGCTTCCAGGGCCAAGGGCCACCCATCAAAGTCCGATGCAGGAACCTATTTATATAATATAATGGAAAACCCGCGCGAACGTGGTCTCATAGGATCAGTTGCTTATGTTTCGACCTCTGATTCGGCTACGTCGGATGCTGGAAAAACTTCCAGTTTCGGCCTCGGCTTAAGGGAAGAATTTCTCTTCAGCCGGTTCAGATTGAGAGGGAAAGAGCAGCCCTAGGCTCCGCTTCTGAGGATGATGCCTGTGCTATGTATGATCCATCGGATTCTTCTTATTCTCGGTGCGGTGCGTTTTTCAGCGAATGAAAGAAACCCTTCATCAGATTTTTGTGCTTTTGAAAGAGCTGCTTCTGCGAATGACTAAACGGATACTACTGTCAATCAAAAATTTCCCATATCATGGAAGGAAATGGGGTTGGGAACCATCGATTGCAACATCTAATTGGACTGACTGATCCCAGGGAGCAAAAAAAAGGGGGGGATGGACTCTGCTCCGATCGGTTCCGACAGTCTTTTTTTCACCTTCTCGGCATGATCCAGGCGTTCAAGCTAGCAGATCAAATCATGGGTTCTCATCCCCGGAGAGGCAAGTTAGTTGGTTGGTTGAAATGCGGCTATGCCGGGTGGACTCAAGTCAAGTGGGAGGTGGCATCGTCTAACGTATAATAAGAGCCCGCTTGCTTTTATTGTTTCACTCTGCTTATTAGGCTTAGGCTTATTAGTTGAGGCACTGCTGCGTCTGCGTGTTCTGTTCTCATCTAAGAAAGATGTACAGTGCTCGCGGAGCGCACTTGCGAAGGACCAACGACGATCAAGGAGGAGAAGGAGGAGGAGTAGGAGCTAATTCGTACGGAATCGAATGATTACGAGATAGACAATGAGACAAAGCCAAGAGGGGAGAGCACTTAGACAATTCACTTTGAGTACAGGGAAGTCTGCTGGTAGGAATTCCTCAGGGCGTATTACGGTTTTTCACCGAGGGGGTGGATCGAAGCGATTGCAGCGAAGAATTGATCTGAAACGAAGCACTTCGTCTATTGGCATTGTAGAAAGGATAGAATATGACCCTAATCGTTCTTCTCGGATCGCTCCAGTACGATGGATCGAAGGGGTGCAGCTGCAGCTACGCCGCCAGAGGAAATGCAAGACGATAGAAGAGTTCGCTCCGCCGCGTAAGATCCTCGAACCTACCACGACCACCATCCGCGGCCTATTTTCGTTCTCTTTCCTGCCCCGGAAGGTGGATCAAAGAAAGGTAGCTTGCTTCTCTCCTGGACTGATGGCGGCTTATGTAGTGGTCGGCCTTCCTACCAGAATGCCTCCTTGGTCGAAGAGCCCCTTTACTACTACTAGTAATAGTAAGGGCGCAGGAAGAAAAATAACTTGCGCGAAGGACGTCTTCTTCTCTGCCTTCTCCTCTCCAAAGGCCAAGGGAGAGACTGCATCCCTTTCCTTCGGTAGCTCTTGTGGTTTCCCAAGGATAGCGGTAGCTGGGGCAAAGCCCGCTTTCTTCGCTCCGCGAATGAGAGAGAAAGCCAGAGGAAAAAACACGTTATCTCTTTGCGAGGTCCGAAAGTGGAGAACGCATAGCATTCTCTGGGCACATAGGATCAAACGTAAAGCAGCGCTTTCTTGGCAGAGTTTTAGGCGGCAAGATACTTTAGGGCTTGTTGGAGCTGCTGAGCATAACGAATCGAAGCCAAAGACGGATCAAGGTAGCTTGCCTGCCAAGCCGATAGGCGAAAGGGCGAAGGATGGAGCGTGCAAAGTCGATCGTGCGCCTGTCACTTATATAATAGCCAGTCATCCATTAGAAGCAGGCAAAATGGTGATGAATTGCGATTGGTCCAAACCTTCGACCAGCGACTTATTGCGACCCGCCCAGAATGCCCATCCATACTAAGACCTTATTCACACAGCGGAGAAAGGCCGAGTGGAAGGGGGCTTATTCACCACAACATTACCTTCAAATATCCATTTCCGGGTCCGATTCTTCGGATTCCGCCTCGATTCTCTCCCAAAGTAATTTTTTCGTGCGATCACCTTGTCCGTCCCCCGCATCTGTGCGCTCGACTCCTTTCCTTATCTCGATGAGGGGGAACCGCTCGCCCAGGGCTTTAACCACGCACCGGACCCAAGGGATAGCATTCTCCATGCTATTCATACAAGGTTCGGGGAAAACCTGAATAACCTTCGAGAGA